CTTATACGGCGAAGTCAGTCACAAAGTCTATGTTCGTATGCTTTCACTCTAAGCCGACCATCCAAAAAGGATGTGCACAATTGATCATTGACCGCAGTCTTCTCTTTTCTCTCCCAATGTGGGGCACTTTTTTCGGTTTTTTTTCTCTTCAGCACAGCACTCAATGGTGATGCATGGCGTCATTACTGAATCCTTTCATTGACCTTTCTTTTCTATAACGAAAAAAGCCCCCTCTCGGTGATGTGGGTGAGAAACCCAAATCAGAAAAGCTCAGCAAGCCAATGGCTCAACGGTTCTCACCACCCTCCTCTGGCGCAAACACCGTTTGCTGCGCTGCGCTCATCACGAGAAGCCGGGGAACTCTCTTGGGTGGACTTCACGATGATAGTCAGTCTGAAGTTTTCTACTATGCCATCTTTATTAGTTCAAAGACCGGGCTTGGGGGTTGGTCTCAGTGGTCAATGAAAATGTACTAGTGTGCTGTCTTAACATGCAGAAATTTTATTAGACTGCTAGCTTTACCAGCGGTAGGAGGGTTAAAAGACGGTGCATGAGCGAAGTAGGATCCTCTTTTTTTGTATCTCATCGACGATATTCTTTGGTTTTGGTACATAACAATTTGCATAAGCAAAGTCGAATATTTGTTACAAATCTAGATCCTGCACTCTCATCTCTAGTCTCTAGCTATCATCTTAGTATATTAGTCAAGCTATATCTTGTACTTTCTTGGGCCTAACTAAGAAAAGAGAACAAGAGAAGAAAAGCAAAAGCAAATACGACTTTCAGCCAGGCTGCTTCATTCAAGTCTAGGACTTAGGCAAGACTTATAAATTGAGCAGTTATAAAGCAATCGCATTTCTCGTCTCTCACTTAGCTCTGATCTGGTGTCGTCGCTCACAGTCCAAGAAGAGTAGTCCTTTCATTGGCTAGCGGGATTACGCTTAATGGGATAGACCGATCATCGCTTCCTTCCTCTACGAGTTCTGGAGTCAAGCCAGCAAAGAAGTAGACTCATTCCTTTTTCACTGGCTAGGGATATTCGACGTTTAATGAGATAGTATAGTTCTAGACTAAAGCTAGCAAAAAACAAGACTGAGGTCGATAGGGGCATTACTAGTAATTGCTAAGGTGCTTTATTAAGTATTAACCACGCTCATCTCCAGTCTCTTTCCAGCCTTTGCGATTTCATATACTATTCCCGTATGCCATATCTCTTATTCAATCTTGCTATACGTCCAAGCTCTCCCCCATCGGTAGTTGGAAGCAGAACTGAGACTGGATGTGACTGAAGGAAAAGGAAGATAGGTGTGATAGGAGGGCACGGTTAAACAGGTAAGCGAAGGCTCTCTCTCTCGCTCTGTGGTCTTGTGTGAACTCCTTTCCGCCCATTATTGATCTTCACTCTAAGTGAGCAGGTCAAAGCAGTTGAGGTGATAGCAATAGTAAGCAGGGAAGCAGAAGCAAAAGGTCTTCAAAGAACTTTTGTGTAATAAAGCTTCTTGGTCTCATTTCATTGGTCTCTAAGGTAAAGTCTCGCTTAATCATTCATCTTTTTCTGTAAGGCCTCGGGCCCCACGAATTCCGATTTCTGTTTTTGTTTGTATTAAAGTGTTGGTAGCTTCTAGCCTCGAGCTGGAAAGTCTCATTGAGTTCCCAGCTAGGCCTACGCTACGATCGTTAGAACTCCCTTCAAAAAGTCGAAAGCCGGTCGTCTGCTAAAGCCTTAGAAGCTGAGGTTAGAAAAGGTTTCTCCCGCTGTTGCTAGTTCTTCCGTTGTTGGTAGTTCCTCAGGTCGGGTTGTTTATTTTTCAGAGCTTTTTCAATTCTTTCAGAACCTTTCGTATGCGCCTATTGGAAGATTTGGGCTACCTCCTCTCTTTCCGATCTCATTCAGATAATAAGCCAGTCCGGTTTATTAGATAGTGAGTGGGTAAGAGAGGTGCTTGGTCTGTCTCCGAATGTGGGCCTAGAAGCATTAGCCGAGTCTCTGAATATTCCCGAGGGTTCTCAGGATAAAGACAGCCTTAAGGTGCTAACGGAGCTTCCACGGTCTCAGTCCATGAAGGTGCTTGCTTTATTGGTTGGCAGCTTGGTTATAGTCGTTATGAAGAATGAAGGAGCACTGCTGCACTTCCACGACATGGGAAAGGATCATGGGATGAGGAAAAGAAAGAAAAGGTGCAAGGTGAAATGAGTTCAAAGGAATTAGTTAAGACACGCTTCTTTAGCACAGGCCACGGAGTGAAGTTGGAAGGTTCAATGAACTACGCGAAGGGAAAATCTTGGGCGCTATTGTTGTCTATATACAAGTGGAGTAGACAGCGAGCTCCGCTTGAACAGAAAGCAGCAAGCTGCAAGCACTACTCCAAAAGCAGTGAGCTCCGCAACAAAAGCGAAGCGAGCCGCGGTAGCCTATTCAGTTTTTCAGCTGCATCGTACCGGGAGGGGTCCGTACCTCCTTTAGATAGAGCCCCCCTGCTCCTAATGTAGAGCTAGAACT